TTGTCCCGTTTATAGATCTTTAGTTTACAGATTAAGGAATATTTTGATTCGTTATCTATTGTTCTTTCTTATAGTTACAGTATTTTCTTTATCTAGTATTTTATGTGTCATACCAATTAGGAATAGAGAACCTATCTTAACTAAAAGATAGGTCGAACGGTTGGACTAGTGTTCTAAAGTTCCCATTATTTTTGTTGTTAGGCAAGTCATCAATGAAAACGGAAAGAGAGGGATTCGAACCCTCGGTAAACAAAAGCCTACATAGCAGTTCCAATGCTACGCCTTGAACCACTCGGCCATCTCTCCTATATAATGATTATGACCCAAAAATGGAATAAATTGCGAGTCATTCAGATGGATAATCAATTATTGGAACAGGTCCTTTCGTTCGTATGTTACACCACTCCATTCAGGGAAATCGAATAGGGTTCAAATAGTTCTTATTGATTCCTGGAGGAATTGGAAGAAAGGGTCCATATCTTTTTCTTTTTTTTTTTTTTATTCCAATTTATTTTTATGTTATTTCGTACGGTACAATTCTTTTCTTGCGCAGGATCTTTTTCTTGTGAGAGGTAATTAGAAGAATTAATCGAATGGATTGTTGCCTATGCCTAGATCTCGAACAAATGCAAATTTTATTGATCAAACCTTTTCAATTGTAGCAAATATTTTATTACGAATAATTCCGACAACTTCAGGAGAAAAAGAGGCATTTACCTATTACAGAGATGGTGCGATTTGATTTTGTTCTTTTTTTTTTTTCTATTGATTCATTTCTATCAGTCTTACGAAAAAGACACACGATTCCAGTCGGTCAATCTTTTTGAAAATAAAAATAGAAATATATAAAATATATTAAAATATATAATATATAATATAAATTATAATAATTAAATTCCAATTTTATATTAATATAAAATAGAAAAATATATAAAAAATAGAAATATATAATATATATATACGCTTGCTGAGGGTGAAACTTGGAAATAGAACAATTCCCTCTGTCGCGTATCCTCGATTAATGCAACCTGGTATGCTATGTTTCAATTGTGGATTCTAGTATTCAGCGAAAGGTTACACCTAGGGGTAGGGGTTCTTTCTGTATTATGGGTTAATAGGACTCTACTAGTACTAGTACTACTAATAGGCAGCATAGGGGAAGACGCACTACATTTAGGAATCAACAACACGAAAACTTTGTTAGAAATTACCCCTTGCTTATGTGCTCGGGAATAAAAGAATGGTTGGGATAACAAGCACCCATCTCGTTTGTACTTTGGATATTCGTATAACCGTCGAAGGGTGTTGAAGTGACTAATTCCTTGAAATTAGAAAGCGTTGAAAACAAAGAAATTGTTGGAGGTATCCTTTCATTTCTATCTAGTCTATCTAATCCCAATAGGCTTGGTGTTAAGAAAAGATCTCTTGCAGGAAGGTTGGCTAGAGATTTCTTGTAAAAACACTAGCCCCGGCCAGTTCATAATGAGAATATTTTAATATTTTTTGGATTACATCTATTATTCTCCTTATGCACATAGGGTGGAGCTGTATGAGATGCAAATCTCACGTACGGTTCTGAAACGGAGGGGTTTAAAACGGAACGACGACCGTAACGAATGTCAGCTCAATCCGAAGGAAATTATGCGGAAGCTTTACAGAATTATTATGAAGCTATGCGACTAGAAATTGATCCCTATGATCGAAGTTATATACTCTATAATATAGGCCTTATTCACACAAGTAATGGAGAACATACGAAAGCTTTGGAATATTATTTTCGAGCACTGGAACGAAACCCATTCTTACCACAAGCTTTTAACAATATGGCCGTGATCTGTCATTACGTGCGGCTATCTCTACTATAGAAACAAAAAAAGAAAGAACAACTCTACTAGTAACGACTGTAAAAAGCTAGGCTTTCTACATATACATCGTCTAAAATAACGATTTATCTTAGCTGTAGTAAAGAAAGACACTTGATAGGAGTCGAAATACGCCTAGTTACTTTTTCTATGGATAAAAAGGATCTAATTGATAGAAGAAGCGCCGTAAAGATCAATTCCCCGGGTTTAGGCCCATACAATAAAAACTGCGTACTACTTATGTTTATGTCAGGATCGTAGATATCCTTATCGCATAATGTGAGATAAAGATTAGGAATCGACTTATGTAATAGAGTTGATCCCCTAAGATTTTTGGCAGCGGTGTAGGATCAAATCCCAAGGATGGTAAGTCTTTTTCGTATGACGGAAAGTCTTTTTCAAAAATTCTATATAAATTTTTATATGAAACCGAGATAGTTACTTTTCAGAAAATTCTAATGATAAGGGAACTTTATTCTTCTGACGGTGGGACAAAAGATAAAACTAAAAAAAATGGATTAGGAATCCCATTTTTAGTTTGAAACTCATGTAATTAACCTCTTTTGGCTAACCCTAAAAAATTGAATAGATCCATAGAAATCTCATTCATTAGGTATATTAAAATGGCACACCAAAAG